TTAAAAATAAGCTAAATAAGCTTTTGGGTTCATACCTCAAATATAAAGGAAATACCTTTTTTTTAAAAATAAAGTGCCTGATAAAAAGGATTATTCTGATAGGATAAATAATGTAATATATTTACCTTTATTATATTTTATAGAATTAAACTATATCTAATAATATCAAAAATTATTGTGCATTTTACACTAAAATATAATATATATATATATTGAATTTAAAATTCAAATAAATTAATTTATTATTATTTATTTTAAATTTTTCTTAACTTTAATTCAAATAAAATATTCTTTTATTTTACTCTTATATTTAGAACTTTAATTACTATTTCTGCTAATTCTTGAATAAGATGTTGAATTGGATTAGAAATTAATCTTTTAAGATTTATCCCCCTAATTTCTAATTCTAAAAATCTTTTATCCAATGAAGCAGCTTTAAAATATTTTTTAACTCAATCTATTGCCTCAATTAATTTTTTATTTTCAATTTTATTAAAAATAATTTTATTAAAAAATTTTGAAATTCATAACTTAATCTCTATCTTAATTAACTCTTCAATATTAATAAAAATAGGATCAGCTCCCTTTCATTTTTGATTCCCTAATATTATTGAAGGATTATCTTGATTTAATTGTTTTATTTTAATAACTTGACAAAAAATTTCCCCCATAATTTTATTGTCTTATTATATAAATATCAATTTTATCTTAATTATTTTAATTTTTAATGTAATTATTGGCGCTATTGGAGGTATTAATCAAACTTCTTTACGAAAATTAATATCATTTTCCTCTATTAATAATTTAGGATGAATATTGTCTGCATTAATAATTAGTGAAAATTTATGATTATTTTATCTTATTTTTTATTCATTTTTAATTAGTATTATTTGTTTTTTATTTAATTATTTAAATATTTACTTTATTAATCAATTATTTATTATAAATATAAATTTTTCTATCAAAATTTCATTTTTAATAAATTTTTTTTCTCTAGGAGGATTACCCCCTTTCCTAGGATTCTTCCCTAAATGAATTATTATTAATTTTTTAATAAAATATAATTTTTATATTATTATATTCATTTTTATTATAATAAGATTAATTATACTATTTTATTATATACGAATTATTTATTCTTCTATTATATTTAATTATTTAAAAATAAAATGATTTAAAATTTATATTAAAAATAACTTTATTTTATTTATTAATACTTTTAGTATAATTTCATTATTAGGTATAACTATTAGAACTTTTTTTTTTATATAAGGTTTTAAGTTATATAAACTAATAATCTTCAAAATTATAAAAAAAGCAAATTCTTTAAGCCTTAGTATTATAATTTACTCCTTAAAATTTGCAATTTTATATCATTATTGACTACAAAGCTAATAAAACATTAATAAAAGAGATTTTTCTCATTAATAAATTTACAATTTATCGCTTATAATTTCAGCCATTTTATTAAGCGAAAATGACTTTATTCAACAAATCATAAAGATATCGGAACATTATACTTTATTTTTGGAATTTGAGCTGGTATAGTAGGTACTTCTCTTAGTTTAATAATTCGTACTGAATTAGGTAATCCTGGATCTTTAATTGGTGATGATCAAATTTATAATACTATTGTTACAGCTCATGCTTTTATTATAATTTTTTTTATAGTTATACCAATTATAATTGGTGGATTTGGAAATTGATTAGTACCTTTAATATTAGGAGCCCCTGATATAGCTTTCCCCCGAATAAATAATATAAGATTTTGATTATTACCCCCCTCTTTAACTTTACTAATTTCAAGAAGAATTGTAGAAAATGGAGCAGGAACAGGATGAACAGTTTATCCTCCTCTTTCCTCTAATATTGCTCATAGAGGAAGCTCAGTAGATTTAGCTATTTTTTCTTTACACTTAGCTGGAATTTCTTCAATCCTAGGTGCTATTAATTTTATTACTACAATTATTAATATACGAATTAATAATATATCCTTTGATCAAATACCTTTATTTGTATGAGCTGTAGGAATTACAGCTTTATTATTATTATTATCATTACCAGTATTAGCTGGTGCAATTACTATACTATTAACTGATCGAAATTTAAATACTTCTTTTTTTGACCCAGCCGGAGGAGGAGATCCTATTTTATATCAACATTTATTTTGATTTTTTGGTCATCCAGAAGTTTATATTCTAATTTTACCTGGATTTGGTATAATCTCTCATATTATTTCTCAAGAAAGAGGAAAAAAGGAAACATTTGGATGTTTAGGAATAATTTATGCTATAATAGCAATTGGTTTATTAGGTTTTATTGTCTGAGCTCATCATATATTTACAGTTGGTATAGATATTGATACTCGAGCTTATTTTACCTCTGCTACAATAATTATTGCAGTTCCAACAGGAATTAAAATTTTTAGTTGATTAGCAACACTTCATGGATCTCAAATTAATTATAGACCTTCTATTTTATGAAGATTAGGATTTGTATTTTTATTTACAGTTGGTGGATTAACTGGAGTAATTTTAGCTAATTCCTCCATTGATGTAACATTACATGATACATATTATGTAGTTGCTCATTTCCATTATGTTTTATCTATAGGAGCAGTATTTGCCATTATAGGAGGATTTATTCATTGATATCCTTTATTTACTGGATTATCTATAAATCCATATTTATTAAAAATTCAATTTATTTCTATATTTATTGGAGTAAATTTAACCTTTTTTCCTCAACATTTTTTAGGTTTAGCGGGTATACCTCGACGTTATTCTGATTATCCTGATAGTTTTGTATCATGAAATATTATTTCTTCTTTTGGTTCATATATTTCTTTACTATCTATAATAATAATAATAATTATTATTTGAGAATCAATAATTAATCAACGAATTATTTTATTTTCTTTAAACATATCATCTTCCATTGAATGATTACAAAATTTACCACCATCAGAACATTCTTATAATGAATTACCTATTTTAAGAAACTTCTAATATGGCAGATAATATGTAATGGATTTAAACCCCATTTATAAAGGTTTATCCTTTTTTTAGAAATGGCAACTTGATCAAATATTAATCTTCAAAATAGAGCTTCTCCTTTAATAGAACAAATTATTTTTTTTCATGATCATACTTTAATTATTTTAATTATAATTACTATTTTAGTAAGATATTTAATAATAAGTTTATTTTTTAACAAAAATATTAATCGATTTTTATTAGAAGGACAATTAATTGAATTAATCTGAACAATTCTACCAGCTATCACTTTAATCTTTATTGCACTTCCATCTTTACGCTTATTATATTTACTAGATGAACTTAATAATCCATTAATCACATTAAAATCTATTGGACATCAATGATATTGGAGATATGAATATTCTGATTTTAATAATATTGAATTTGATTCATATATAATTCAATATGATAATCTATCTCCTAAAAATTTTCGTTTATTAGATGTTGATAATCGAATTACATTACCAATAAATAATCAAATTCGAATTTTAGTAACTGCTACAGATGTAATTCATTCTTGAACTATCCCTTCTTTAGGAGTAAAAATTGATGCTAACCCTGGACGTCTTAATCAAACTAGATTTTTTATTAATCAACCAGGTATTTTTTTTGGTCAATGTTCAGAAATTTGTGGAGCTAATCATAGTTTTATACCTATTGTAATTGAAAGAATTTCAATTAATAAATTTATTAATTGAATTAACAATTATTCTTCATTAGATGTCTGAAAGCAAGTATTGGTCTCTTAAACCATTTTATAGTAAATTAGCATTTACTTCTAATGAAAGAAAAGAATTAGTTAATAAATAACATAAATATGTCAAATTTAAATTATTACTTAAGTAATATTCTTTTATCCCACAAATAATACCTATTAATTGATTATTATCTTTTTTTTTCTTTATTATAATTTTTATTATCTTTAATATTACTAATTATTATATTTTTTTAATTAATAATAAAACTAATTTACCTCAAAATAAAAATAATCTGAAAAATTTAACTTGAAAATGATAACTAATCTATTTTCTATTTTTGATCCTTCCACAAATTTATTTAATTTACCATTAAATTGAATAAGAACTATAATTGGATTTATATTTATCCCTTATTTATATTGAATAATTCCTAATCGTCATTTATTTTTTTGAAATTTCATTTTTAATAAATTACATAATGAATTTAAAACTTTATTAAATAAAAATAATTCTAATAATGGATCAACTTTCATTTTTATCTCTTTATTTTTATTTATTTTATTTAATAATTTTTTTGGACTTTTTCCTTACATTTTTACTAGAACAAGACATTTAACAATTTCTTTATCTATTTCTCTTTCCTTATGAATTAGATTTATATTATATGGTTGAATTAATAATTATCAACATATATTTAAACATATAATTCCTCAAGGAACTCCTAATATTTTAATACCTTTTATAGTTTTAATTGAAACAATTAGAAACTTAATTCGTCCTGGAACATTAGCTGTTCGATTAACAGCTAATATAATTGCAGGTCATTTATTATTAACATTATTAAGAAGAACAAGAACAAATATTTCATTTATTATATTGTTTATTTTAATTTTTATACAAATTTTATTACTAATTTTAGAATCAGCTGTTGCCATTATTCAATCATATGTAATTACAATCTTAAGTACACTTTATTCTAGAGAAGTAAATTAATGAAAATAAATCATAATCACCCCTATCACTTAGTAGATTTTAGACCTTGACCACTAACAGGAGCTATTGGAATTATAGTATTAGTAACAGGTATAATTAAATGATTCCATAATTTAAATATAAATTTAATAATTTTAGGTTATACTATTATTATCTTAACTATATATCAATGATGACGGGATATTTGTCGTGAAGGAACTCTTCAAGGTAAACATACAATTCTTGTTTCTAAAGGATTACGATGAGGAATAATTCTCTTTATTATTTCAGAAGTATTCTTCTTTTTATCATTTTTTTGAGCTTTTTTTCATAGAAGATTATCCCCAAACATTGAAATTGGTTTAAATTGACCTCCTATTAATATTATTCCTTTTAATCCATTTCAAATCCCTTTATTAAATACTATTATTTTAATCACTTCTGGAGTAACAGTAACATGAGCTCATCATGCCCTATTAGAAAATAATTATTCACAAACTACTCAAAGTTTATTTATTACTATTATATTAGGAATATATTTTACTATTCTTCAAGCTTATGAATATTATGAAGCACCATTTTCAATTGCAGATAGAATTTATGGATCAACTTTTTTCATAGCAACAGGATTTCATGGATTACATGTAATTATTGGAACAATTTTTCTATTCACATGCTTTATTCGTCATTTAAATAATCATTTTTCTAATAAACATCATTTTGGATTTGAAGCAGCAGCTTGGTATTGACATTTTGTTGATGTAGTATGATTATTTCTTTTTATCTCTATTTATTGATGAGGTAATTAATTATTTATATAATATATCTAGTATATTTGATTTCCAATCAAAAAGTTTAATAAATTTAATATAAATAATCATTTTAATATTATTAATATCAATTTTAATTATTCTTATTTCTAATATTTTAATAATTCTATCTATAATTTTATCAAAAAAATCATTTATAGATCGAGAAAAATGTTCCCCATTTGAATGTGGATTTGATCCTAAATCATCAGCTCGAATTCCTTTCTCATTACATTTCTTTTTAATTACAGTAATTTTTTTAATTTTTGATGTAGAAATTGCCCTAATTTTTCCAATTATTACAATTTTTTACTTAGTAAACCTTTTTTCATTAATAAAAATTATTTTTTTCTTCTTATTTATATTACTAATTGGACTTTATCATGAATGAAATCAAAATATATTAAATTGATCAAATTAATTAATTAATTAAATTTAATAAATAATTTAATAAGGATTATAGTTTATAAAAACATTTGATTTGCATTCAAAAAATATTGATTTCAATTTATCTTAAATAAGAAGCAATATTGCATTTAATTTCGACTTAAAAGAATGAGTTTATTAAAACTCCTTATTTATTTAATTGAAACCAAAATAGAGGTATATCACTGTTAATGATATTAATGAATTATATTCCAATTAAATTATAGAAATATATAAATTTAAGCTTCTAACTTAATTAATAGTGAATAAATTCATTAATATTTCTTTTCTTTCTTTTTTTTTATATTTATATAGTTTATAAATAAAACATTACATTTTCATTGTAAAAATAAATTAAATATTTTATAAATAATATTTAAAGATTAATAATCTCCTTAATATCTTCAATATTATACTCTTTTATAAGCTATTTAAATTAAATTATTATTATTATTATTAACATAAATAATATAATAAATATTCATAAAATAAATCTAAATAAATAAATTTTAAAATTATTTATTTGAAAAAAATAATAAAAAATAGAATAATTTTTAATAATTTTAAATATTCCTTGACCTCTATATATTTCTCTTCAACCTATATCAATATTTTTTATTAAATTTTGACTATATTTTAAAAAATTATAATTTAAACCATAAGTTGATAAATTAGGTAAAAATCATATTAAAGATAAAAAATTTCTTAAATTATAAGTTATTAAAAATTTATTTAAACTATAAATTTTTATATTTCTAATTAAATATCCTATAAATAAACCTATTATTCTAACATAAATAACTAATATTTTTAAATTAAAAGGTAAATAAATCATATAAGGATAACTAAAAATTAATCATATTAAAAATCTTCCAGTAATTAATCTTATTAATAATAATATAAATATTCTTTTTAATATAATATAATCCTCATCATATAAATTATAAATTGTCAATAAATTATAATCATTAATTATCAAATATATTAATAAACGAATAGTATAAAATATAGTTAATCCAGTTGAAAAATAATATAAAAAAAAAATTATTATATTTAAATTTCTTATTCTAACTATTTCTAAAATTAAATCCTTAGAATAAAATCCAGCTAAATAAGGAATACCACATAAAGCTAAATTAGAAATATTTATACATAAAGAAGTTAAAGGAATATATAAATTAATTCCCCCTATAAACCGAATATCTTGAATATCATTTATTATATGAATAATAACTCCTGAACATATAAATAATAAAGCCTTAAATATAGCATGAGTTAATAAATGAAAAAAAGCTAAATCAGATAAACCTATCCTTAAAATTCTTATTATTAAACCCAATTGACTTAAAGTAGATAAAGCAATAATTTTTTTTAAATCAAATTCATAATTAGCAGAAACTCCAGCTATTATTATAGTTAAACCTGATAATAATAATAAAATTTTTAAAAAAAATATATCAATTAACATAAAATTAAAACGAATTAATAAATATACTCCAGCAGTTACTAAAGTTGATGAATGAACTAAAGAAGAAACAGGCGTAGGAGCAGCTATAGCAGCAGGTAATCAAGATCTAAAAGGAATTTGAGCACTTTTAGTTATTGCTGCAATAATTAATAAAAATCTAATAAATTTTATTGATAAATCATTATTTATAAAATTTAAATAAAAAATATAATTTCACCTCCCATAATTTATTATTCAAGAAATAACTATTAAAATTATTACATCCCCAATTCGATTTGATAAAGCTGTCAATATACCAGCATTATAAGATTTAATATTTTGATAATAAATTACTAAACAATAAGAAACTAATCCTAAACCATCTCAACCTAAAAAAATTCTAATTATATTAGGACTAATAATTAATAAAATTATAGAAAAAACAAATAATAAAACTAATATAATAAATCGATTAAAATTTAATTCTGAACTTATATATCTTTTTCTATAATAAATAACTGAAGATGAAATTAATAAAACAAATATTAAAAACAATAATGATATTCAATCAAACAAAATAGATATTACTAAATTTATAGAATTAAAAGAAATAATTTCCCACTCAAAAAAAAATACAATATTTCCTATAATAAAATATAATAAAAAAAAAAATCTAATTATCCTAAAAAAAAAAAGGAAAAAAAATCTAATAAAATAAATAGAATAATTTTTAATAATTTAAAATGAATAACTCATATTTTTGACTCCACAAATCAATATTTTATTTAAATTATTTAAATCTTTTCTTTCTTTTAAAATCAAATTATTACATAATCAATTTTTAAAACTAATAAATTTAAAGGTAATCAATGTAATATTAACATTAAATATTCTCGAGAAACTCCTATATAAAATCTAAAAATTCCTAAATTATACTTACCATGTTGAGTATAAGAATATAAATATAATCTATAACCGGCTCTAAAAAAAGAAATTAAAATTAATATAAATATTGATAATCATGATCATCTAACTAATCTATTAATTAAACTAATTTCCCCTATTAAATTAAGGGAAGGAGGGGCAGCTATATTTGAAGATATTATTAAAAATCATCACAATCTTATTGAAGGTATAAAATTAATTAATCCCTTATTAATAAATAATCTTCGTCTATGAAGTCGTTCATAATTAATATTAGCTAAAACAAATATTCCTGATGAACATAAACCATGACCAATTATTATAATATAAGAACCTAAATAACCCCAATAATTTAAAGTTATAATCCCACAAATTACTAATCTTATATGAGCTACAGAAGAATAAGCAATTAATGATTTTATATCTACCTGACAATAACATTTTAAACTAATATAAAACCCCCCAACTAATCTAATAGAAACTCAAATAAAATTTATTTTTAACCTTAAATTTTGAAAAAAAATTATTAACCGTAATATCCCATAACCCCCTAATTTTAATATAATTCCAGCTAAAATTATTGACCCAGAAACAGGTGCTTCAACATGAGCTTTTGGTAATCATAAATGAACAAAATATATAGGTATTTTTACTAAAAAAGCTAAAATTATTGATAAATATAAAAGATATAAATTAGAATTATAAAATTTTAAAAAATAAATTATTATAAAATTAAATTTATTAAAGATAAAAAAAATTCCTATTAATAAAGGTAAAGAAGCAAATAAAGTATAAAACAATAAATACATTCCAGCTTGAATTCGTTCTGGTTGATATCCTCACCCGATAATTAATATTAACGTAGGAATTAATCTACCTTCAAAAAATAAATAAAATATAAATAAATTTATTATACTAAAAGTTAAATATAATATAATTAATAAAATAATAATATTAATTAAAAAAAAATTAATATAAAATTTATTTTTATATAAAGATTCACTAGCTATAATTATTAATAAACAAATTCAAATTCTTAATATAATTAACCCAAAAGAAATAAAATCACACCCTAATATATAACTTAAATTACAAAAATTATTAATTCTAACTCTAATATTTATAAATATAAATATTATTAATAATAATAATATTTGAACCATTCAAAATATATTTTTTATTAAACATAAAGGAATTATAAAAGATATTATTATAAAAAATTTTATCATTTATAATAGTCTAAAACTTTGAAAATAATCATTACCATGAGTTCGAATCATAGAAACTAAAATAGATAATCCTAAAGCTCCTTCACAAACAGAGAATAATAAAAAAATTATTAATATATATATATCATATTCAATATAACTTAAATAAATAACTAAAAAAAAAAAAATTCTTAAAACAATAAATTCTAATCTTAATAATACAACTAATAAATGTTTATGTTTAGAAACAAAAATTATATTTCCAATAATAAATATAATTAAAATAATAAATCACATTATTAAATTTATCATTTGTTTTTATAGTTTAAAAAAAACATTGGTCTTGTAGTCCTAAAATAAGTAATTACTTTAAAAACTTCAAAGAAAAAGAAAATCTTTATCAATAATCTCCAAAATTATTATTTTTATTAAACTATTCTTTGAAATTACAAAAATTTTAATTTCTTTAATAATTATTTTCTTCTCTATTTATATATTATTCCTAAATCATCCTTTATCTATAGGATTAATAATCCTAATCCAAACTATATTAACATGTTTATTATCAGGAATAATAATTAATACTTATTGATTTTCATATATTTTATTTATTGTTTTCCTAGGAGGATTATTAGTACTATTTATCTATATATCAAGAATTGCATCTAATGAATTATTTAATATTAATTTTTTTAATAAAATAATTATTATATTATTTTTTATATTATCATTTTTAATTATATTTATATTTATATATAATTTAAATTGATTAAATTTTTTTTTTAATTTAGAAATAAATAATATATATAATTTATTTATCTTTTTTAATAATGAAAATAAAATTAATTTATCAAAATTATATAATAATCAAACCTATATAATATTAATAATATTAATTATTTATTTATTTATTACATTAGTAGCAGTAGTTAAAATTACAAATATTTTTTTTGGTCCATTACGCCCTTCAAATTCATAACCCACTAATGATAAATATTTTTTTACCAATCCGAAAAACCCATCCTTTATTAAAAATTATAAATAATTCATTAATTGATTTACCAACTCCAAGTAATATTTCATCTTGATGAAATTTTGGTTCTCTTTTAGCCTTATGTTTAATTACCCAAATTATTACCGGTTTATTCTTAACTATATATTATACTGCTAATATTGAATTAGCTTTTTATAGAGTAAACTATATTTGTCGAAATGTAAACTATGGATGACTAATTCGAACTTTACATGCTAATGGAGCTTCATTTTTCTTTATTTGTATTTACTTTCATATTGGACGAGGAATTTATTATGAATCTTTTAATTTCAAATATACCTGAATAGTAGGTATTATCATTCTATTTATTTTAATAGCAACAGCCTTTATAGGATATGTTTTACCTTGAGGTCAAATATCATTTTGAGGAGCTACAGTTATTACTAATCTCTTATCAGCAATTCCTTATTTAGGAACATTATTAGTTAACTGAATTTGAGGAGGATTTGCAGTAGATAACGCTACTTTAACACGATTTTATTCATTTCATTTCTTATTACCTTTTATAATTTTAATATTAACTATAATTCATTTATTATTCCTTCATCAAACTGGATCTAATAATCCATTAGGTATTAATAGAAATTTAGATAAAATTCCATTCCATCCATTTTTTACTTTTAAAGATTTAATTGGATTTATTACTATATTATTTATTCTAATTTTATTAACCTTAACAAATCCCTATCTATTAGGAGATCCAGATAATTTTATTCCAGCTAATCCTTTAGTAACACCCATTCATATTCAACCAGAATGATATTTTTTATTTGCTTATGCTATTCTTCGATCTATTCCTAATAAATTAGGAGGAGTTATTGCTTTAATTATATCTATTATAATTTTAATTATTCTTCCTTTTACTTTTAATAAAAAAATTCAAGGAATTCAATTTTATCCTTTAAATCAATATTTATTTTGATTTATAATTACAACCATTATTCTATTAACATGAATTGGAGCTCGTCCTGTAGAAAATCCATATATTATTACCGGTCAAATTCTTACAATTATTTATTTTTCTTATTTTATCTTAAATCCTTTAATCAATAAAATTTGAGATAAATTAATATTTAATTAATTAATGAGCTTGAATAAGCATTTGTTTTGAAAACTTAAGAAAGAATTTATTTATTCTATTAATTTATACTAAAAATATTTATTAACTTAAAAAAATTTTTAAACCAATAAAAAATAATAAAAAATTTAATGAAATAGGTAAATACCTCTTTCAAGATAAATATATTAATTTATCATAACGAAAACGAGGTAAAGTACCCCGTACTCAAATAAAAAAAAAAGAGATAAAAACTAACTTAAAATAAAATAATAAAGTTATTGAATATCCTCCAACATATATTAAAATAAATAATATTCTTATAAATAAAATTCTTGAATACTCAGCTAAAAAAATTAAAGCAAATCCTCCTCTTCTATATTCAATATTAAATCCAGATACTAATTCTCTTTCACCTTCAGCAAAATCAAAAGGAGTTCGATTAGTTTTTGCTAACCTTGAAGATATTCAACATAATTTTAATGGTATTATTAAAAAAAAAAATCATACTATCTCTTGATAAATTATAAATTTTATTAAATTAAAATCCATAATTATTAAAATTCTAGATAATATAATTAAAGCTAATCTAACTTCATAAGAAATAGTTTGAGCTACAGCTCGTAAACCCCCTAATAAAGAATAATTAGAATTAGATGCTCAACCAGAAATTATTACTGTGTATACCCCTAATCTAATACAACATAAAAAAAATAAAATTCCTAAATTAAATCTAATTATATTAAAATAATAGGGAATTAATATTCATAATATTAATGATAAAATAAATCCAATAATTGGAGATATATAATAAGATGAATAATTAGAATAATTAGGAAAAACTTGTTCTTTAGAAAATAATTTAATAGCATCAGAAAATGGCTGTAAAATCCCAATAATCCCTACCTTATTAGGACCCTTTCGAATTTGAATATAACCTAAAACCTTTCGTTCCAATAAAGTCAAAAAAGCCACTCCTACTAATACACCAACTAATAAAATAAAAATTCCAAGCAAAATTATATATATATCATTATATATCATTTACTATATATATAATTAATTATATATTTATGACTTCTAAAATCATTACATTTTTTCTGCCAAAATAGTCTTTCTAGAAAATTAATAAAATTCTTTTTAACAAAATTATTTTAAATATTTATTCCTTTCGTACTAAAATATTTAATTAAATTAAAGATAGAAACCAACCTGGCTTACACCGGTTTGAACTCAGATCATGTAAGATTTTAATGATCGAACAGATCAAAATTTTAAACTTTTGCATTTAAATTTTATCTTAATCCAACATCGAGGTCGCAAACTTTTTTTTTTATATGAACTAAAAAAAAAAATTACGCTGTTATCCCTAAGGTAATTTTATCTTATAATCGTAAATTACGGATCATTTAATCATAAATTAATGTTAATTTATAAAAAAAGTTAATTTAATTTTTCTATCACCCCAACAAAATAATTTTAATAATTTTAATAAAATAAATTTTTATATAAAATTAAAATTATTATAAATATTAAACTCTATAGGGTCTTCTCGTCTTTTAAATAAATTTTAGCTTTTTAACTAAAAAATTAAATTCTACAAATTCAAAAGAGACAGTATATATTTCATTAAATCCTTCATACAAGTCACCAATTAAGAGACTAATGATTATGCTACCTTTGTACAGTCAAAATACTGCAGCCCTTCAATATATTTATCAGTGGGCAGATAAAACTTTAAATTAAAAACAAAAAGACATGTTTTTGATAAACAAGTGAATATAAATATTTGCCGAATTCCTTTTTAAAAATTATCTTAATACTTTTATGTATAATAAAATAATTATATACTAATTTTATCATTATATCTAAATTTTTAAAATTAAAAATAATTTTTTTATAAAAAATTAAAATAAAATTAAATTTTAATTTTTTATTAATAAATTATTTATAAAAAATTATAATTTATTAATAATATAAATTCTAAAATTTTATTAATTAAAAACTTCATATTTATAAAAATTTATTTTAAAGCTTATCCCCTAAAATATTTAATAATAATTTGTAATTTTTATAAAAATAAAAATTACTTTATTATTATTTAAAATTAAATTTTTTTCTAAAAAACTAGATATATTTAAAAACGATTAACATTTCATTTCTAATTAATTATTTAAAATAATTATTCAACATTAACTTTAATAATTAATTAACTCTTTTAAATTCGAGAAACTTTTAAATAAAAATATTTATTAATAAACTCTGATACACAAGATACAATAAATAAAATTTACTTTTTTAAAAATTTTTTTTCATTATATTTCAAATTTCTTTTACAATACTATTTCATTATAAATTTAAAAATTTTTTCTATTAAAAATACTTTAACCCCCATTAAATATTTTTATATTAAAATTTTTTTTATTAATTATTTATTATTAATTTATCCCCTAATCAAATTAATTATAAATACATATAATATCTTTCCAATGTAAATGAAATACTTAAATCAAGATCTAATTTGAACTTTCTAGAAACACTTTCCAGTACCTCTACTATGTTACGACTTATTTCAATTTATAAATGAAAGCGACGGGCAATATGTACATATTTTAATATATAATCATTTTATTAAATTAAATAAAATTACATTTAAATCCACCTTCAAATATTATTTACAAAATATTATTCATTTTAATTTTTATTATTGTAATCCATCATATTCTTAATTATAATCTACATCTTGATCTGAGTTAATTTTATATAAAAATTTTAAAATATTATTTTTATAAAAAAATATTTTTTTAACAACGATATATAAAATTATAAATTAAGTAAATTTATTCGTGGATTATCAATTATTAGACAGATTCCTCTAAATGTACTAAAATACCGCCAAATTATTTAAGTTTCAATAAATCATTATTTACTATTTTAGTATTAATAAATTTAATTTTTAATAATAGGGTATCTAATCCTAGTTTTTTTATAAAATTTAATAAATCATAAATTTTAAATAAATTTTAATTAAATTAAAATTTTACCTAATAATTTAATATTTAAATTAAATTATTTATTAATAATTATATACTGATAAAATTTAAATTATTTTTTGTCTAACCGCAACTGCTGGCACAAAATTTGTTAATAATTTTAATATTACTAAATCTTAATTTCTTAAATTTTTAATATTAATTACTATAAATAATTTATTATTATTATTAAAATAATTATAAATTCATACTAAAATTTATATGTAAAATAAATTTAAATTAAATTTTTTAAATCATAAAATTTTATTTATATATAAAATTTTTTACATAGAATTTTTTTTTTTAATTATAAGAAATTTAAATAATTTATTATAATTAATTAAATATATTAATAAATTTAATTAATATTATTATTATAATTATTTAAATTTATTAATATATTTAAATAATTATAATAAATTATTAAATATTAAATAATTTCTTTTTTTTTTTCTATTAATATTATATTAAATACCTAAATTGCTATTTAAATTTTTGTAATTTAAAAAATAATAATAATACTATTATATAAATTTATTAATATATTTAAATAATTATAATAAATTATTAAATATTAAATAATTTCTTTTTTTATTAATATTATATTAAATACCTAAATTAATATTTAAATTTTTATAATTTAAAAAATAATAATAAATATATTAATAAATTTAATTAATATTATAATTATTTAAATTTATTAATATATTTAAATAATTATAATAAATTATTAAATATTAAATAATTTCTTTTTTTTTTTCTATTAATATTATATTAAATACCTAAATTGCTATTTAAATTTTTGTAATTTAAAAAATAATAATAATACTATTATATAAATTTATTAATATATTTAAATAATTATAATAAATTATTAAATATTAAATAATTTTCTTTTTTTATTAATATTATATTAAAATACCTAAATTAATATTTAAATTTTTATATTTAAAAAATAATAATAAATATATTAATAAATTTAATTAATATTATAATTATTTAAATTTATTTAAATTTTTAAATAATTATAATAAATTATTAAATATTAAATATTTCTTTTTTTTTTTCTATTAATATTATATTAAATACCTAAATTGCTATTTAAATTTTTGTAATTTAAAAAATAATAATAATACTTTTATATAAATTTATTAATATATTTAAATAATTATAATAAATTATTAAATATTAAATAATTTCTTTTTTTTTTATAATTTATTAAATTATTTATATAATATTAATAATTATATTAAATAATTTAGTATGTAAATAAATTAAATTCATTTATTTATATATTTATTTAAATAAATAATTTAAATTATAATTAAACCCTTTTTAATATTTTTTATTAAAAAAAAAAAAA